CTTATTGGACTCTATATATTAACGATCGGGAATCGTCGAGGTATTTGTTCAAATAGGTATAATCCATGTAATCGAAGAAACTATCAAAATGAAACGGTTGACGATAATAAGTATACGAAAGAGAAAGAACCCTATTTTTGTAGTTCCTATGATGCACTTGGAGCTTATCGGCAGAAACGAATCAATTTAGATAGTCCTTTGTGGCTCCGGTGGCGACTCGATCAACGTGTCATTGCCTCAAGAGAAGTTCCCATCGAAGTTCAATATGAATCTTTGGGTACCTATCATGAGATTTATGGGCACTATCTAATAGTAAGAAGTGTAAAACTAATAGTAAGAAGTGTAAAAAAAGAAATCCTTTGTATATACATTCGAACAACTGCCGGTCATATTTCTTTTTATCGAGAAATAGAAGAAGCCATACAAGGGTTTTGTCGGGCCTACTCATACGATACCTAAGCTAAGTAATTATGTGATACCGTGGGAATTCGGTTCTCTACGGCTCAACCGGTATCATAATTCCTGAATTTCTACGTGAATCAAGATCGAGGAAAGGAAGTCTTCAAATCACTGACTCAAACCCATTGTCGAATCCTACTCAGCGGAATATGGAGGTACTTATGGCAGAACGGGCCGATCTGGTTTTTCACAATAAAGTGATAGATGCAACTGCCATGAAACGACTTATTAGCAGATTAATAGATCACTTCGGAATGGCATATACATCGCACATCCTGGATCAAGTAAAGACTCTGGGTTTCCAGCAAGCCACTGCTACATCCATTTCATTAGGAATTGATGATCTTTTAACAATACCTTCTAAGGGATGGCTAGTCCAAGATGCTGAACAACAAAGTTTGATTTTAGAAAAGCACCATCATTATGGGAATGTACACGCGGTAGAAAAATTGCGTCAATCCATTGAGATATGGTATGCTACAAGTGAATATTTGAGACAAGAAATGCATCCTAATTTTAGGATGACTGATCCTTCTAATCCAGTCCATATAATGTCCTTTTCGGGAGCTAGAGGAAATGCATCTCAGGTACACCAATTAGTAGGTATGAGAGGATTAATGTCGGACCCCCAAGGACAAATGATTGATTTACCCATTCAAAGCAATTTACGCGAAGGACTCTCTTTAACGGAATATATAATTTCCTGCTACGGAGCCCGCAAAGGAGTTGTGGATACTGCTGTACGAACATCAGATGCTGGATACCTCACGCGTAGACTTGTTGAAGTAGTTCAACACATTGTTGTGCGTAGAACAGATTGTGGCACTATCCGAGGTATTTCCGTGAGTCCTCGAAATGGGATGACGGAAAAAATTTGGATCCAAACACTAATTGGTCGTGTATTAGCAGACGATATATATATGGGTCTACGATGCATTGCCACTCGAAATCAAGATATTGGTATTGGACTTGTCAATCGATTCATAACCTTTCGAGCACAATCAATATATATTCGAACCCCCTTTATTTGCAGGAGTACATCTTGGATCTGTAGATTATGTTATGGTCGGAGTCCCACTCATGGCGACCTGGTCGAATTGGGAGAAGCAGTAGGTATTATTGCAGGTCAATCAATTGGGGAACCAGGGACTCAACTAACATTAAGAACTTTTCATACCGGTGGAGTATTTACAGGTGGTACTGCAGAACATGTACGAGCTCCTTCTAATGGAAAAATAAAATTCAACGAGGATTTGGTTCATCCCACACGTACACGTCATGGACATCCTGCTTTTCTATGTTATATAGACCTGTATGTAACTATTGAGAGTCAGGATATTCTACATAATGTGAATATTCCACAAAAAAGTTTTCTTTTAGTTCAAAACGATCAATATGTAGAATCAGAACAAGTGATTGCTGAGATTCGCGCTGGAACATCCACTTTCAATTTTAAAGAGAGGGTTCGAAAACATATTTATTCTGACTCAGAGGGAGAAATGCACTGGAGTACCGATGTGTACCATGCGCCTGAATATAGATATGGTAATGTTCATCTCTTACCAAAAACAAGTCATTTATGGATATTATCAGGAGGTCCGTGCAGATCCAGTATAGTCACTTTTTCGCTCCACAAGGATCAAGATCAAATGAATGTTCATTCTCTTTCTGTCGAACGGAGATCTATTTCTGACCTCTCAGTGACTAATGATCGAGTGAGACACAAATTGTTTAGTTCGGATCCTTCCAGTAAAAAAGGGCAGGGGATTCTTGATTATTCAGGACCTGATCGAATCATATCTAATGGTTATTGGAATTTCCTATATCCTGCCATTCTCCACGAGAATTCTGATTTATTGGCGAAAAGGCGAAGAAATAGATTCATCATCCCATTCCAATATGATCAAGAACGGGAGAAAGAACTAATGCTCCGTTCTGGTATCTCGATTGAAATACCCATAAATGGGATTTTACGTAGAAATAGTATTCTTGCTTATTTCGACGATCCCCGATACAGAAGAAGTAGTTCAGGAATTACTAA